AGATAAACCTAACAGGGTATTTCAATAATAAAATCAAGAGAGTAGGATTCGAACCTACGACTTTTCACTCCCAAAGCGAACACGCTACCACTACGTTATCTCTCGAACACTTAAACCTCTTTAGCAAAATATAGCAGTTAACGATCAACTTCTCCAAAAACAATATCTTGTGTACCTATAATGGTCACTACATCGGCCAACATGTGAGACTTAGCCATAAAATTAAGACCCTGTAAATGCGAAAATCCTGGAGCTTTAATTTTGCACCTATATGGCCGATTACTCCCATCAGACACCAAATAAACACCAAATTCACCCTTGGGTGCTTCTGTAGCCGTGTAAGTCTCACCAAGTGGCACCGAAACACCCTCCGTATATAACTTAAAATGATGAATTAAAGATTCCATACTTTGCTTCACATCACTCCGAGACGGGGGAGATATTTTCGCATCATCCACTTTAACACCCCCCATTGGCATATTATTAATGCATTGGTGAATAATGCTTAAAGATTGACGCATCTCTTCAACTCGTGCCAAATACCGATCATAACAATCGCCAGTTTTACCAACAACTCCTTTAAACCTCAAATCAGAATAAATTTCATAGGGCTCGTTTTTTCTTAAATCCCATCTAACCCCCGAACCCCTAAGCATAACACCCGAAAATCCCCAATCAATGGCCTCTTCCGCCGTAACGACTCCAATATCTACTAACCTTTCTTGCCATATTCGATTATCTGTGAGCATTTCTTCCATTTCATCCAACCTTTGACCAAACTGGCCCACAAAAGCATAAATATCATCGAGTAATCCCAAGCCGATATCTTGGCTTACACCCCCGGGTCTAAAATAACTGGCATGCATACGAGCACCACTGACTCTTTCATAAAACTCCATTAGTTTTTCTCTTTCCTCGAATGACCACAAAAACGGGGTCATAGCACCAACATCCATAGCGTGACAACCAACCGCCAACAAATGATTTAATATCCTTGTAATTTCAGCAAAAAGAACTCTAATATACTGAGCACGTTTCGGTATACTTACTTGTAATAAATTTTCAACAGCCAAAACATATGTGTGTTCTTGACACATCATTGACACATAATCCAAACGATCAAAATACGGCAAGGCTTGAACAAAGGTTTTAGACTCAATTAATTTTTCGGTACCCCGATGAAGTAATCCAATATGAGGATCAGCCCGCTGTACCACCTCGCCATTTAACTCTAAAATTAAACGAAGAACCCCGTGTGCTGCCGGGTGCTGAGGCCCAAAATTTATTGTAAAATGTTTTAACTTTTTTTCAAATTCTTTTTTTTTTTTAACCATCAAATAGCCAACAACAAACTTAGCGCCAGCAGGATTTGAACCTACGACCTCCAGGGCATGAGCCTGGTGAGCTAACCTAACTGCTCTATAACGCAAACTTTTTATTTGCACATAATTAAAACTTTAAGAAGCCATGGTTCCCAGAAAAACTAGTATGTGTGGCTACCTAGACGAGGACACTCGAATTCGATAAGGGTTCGGGTATAAATCTAGGCATAGAAACAAATTTCTTAATATACGTGTATTCCAGCCGCAGGTTCCCCTACGACTACCTTGTTACGACTTCATCCCAGTTGTTTACCTGTCCTTTAAAAGAAACTTCCTTGTTTGCCCTCTATAATATTTTTTATTTTGTATTATTTGTAATAAAGCTTAAAAGGTTTATTCCAAAATCTTCCAGCCAAGTCAACTTCCAGGACGTGACGGGCGGTGTGTGCAAGGCCCAGTGACATATTCACCGCGACATCCTGATCCGCGATTACTAGTGATTCCAACTTCATAAGGGCGAGTTGCAGCCTTCAATCCGAACTAAGAAAAGATTTAAAGATTGGCTTTGAATTACGTCTTTGCAACTTATTGTTCTTCCCATTGTAGCACGTGTGTAGCCCAGTTCATTAGGGCCATGAGGACTTGACCTCATCCCTACCTTCCTCCCGCTTATGGCTGGCCGTCTCTTATAAATTTTTATCCTCTATTGAAGTAAAAAAAAAAAGATAAGGGTTGCGCTCAGTTACAGGAATTAACCGTACATCTCACGACACGAGCTGACGACAGCCATGCAACACCTGAAAGTCCCAAAATTCAAAACGTCTCCGCAAGAATGACAGACTTACTAGAACTGGTAAGGTTGCGCGCGTATTATCGCATTAAACCACATGCTCCACCACTTGTTTGAACCCCCGCCAATTCCGTTGATTTTTAAGCTTGCGCTCGTACTCCTCAGGCGGAATGCTTAATGCCTTAGCTATAGCTTCTAGTGATCTAAAAACTAGCATTCATCGTTGACAGCATAGACTACCAGGGTCTCAAATCCTGTTCGCTACCTATGCCTTCGTCCCTCAGCGTCAGTACTGAACTAGATAATTGCTTTCGCATTTGATGTTCGTTTCCACTTCTATGGATTTTACCCCTCGTTGAAAAATTCCATTATCCTTTATCAGACTCAAGCTCTTCTGTATTAAAGACCTTTCTTTAGTTTAGCTAAAGGATTTGACCTATAACGTGACAAAGAGCCACCTACGGACCCTTTACGCCCAGTTATGACGAATAAGGCTAGCCCCCTTCGTATTACCGCGACTGCTGGCACGAAGTTAGTCGGGACTTATTCTTAACTTAATGTCATTATCCTCAGTTAAAAAAGAGGTTTACAACCTTGGCCTTCAATCCCTCACCAAGCCTTGCTGGATCAAGCTTTCGCTCATTGTCCAATATTCCTTACTGCTGCCTTCAAATGAAACCTGGGCCTTGTCTCAGTCCCAGTGTGGTTGATCGTCCTCACAGACCAACTAAGCATCTTTGGCTCGGTAGGCCTAACCCAACCGACTACCTAATACTAAATCTAATCATCCCCAACCGGCGTACCTTTTATAATTTATTTGGTATTTTTCCAATTGTTTCTCCCCTGAGAGATAGAATTATTCCAAAGTTAAGGGTAGATACTGACTTTCTACTCACCCGTACGCTATGGCGCAAAACCATTCAACTCGCATGTATTCAAGCAGGCTTATAGCCTTCACTCTGAGCTAGGATCAAACTCAGCTTATTTAATTATCTAAAATTAGACAATTTATTGTAATTACACCTCCTCAATATCCTAATGTAAAAATAAATAGGTACCTTGTAAGGTGCGAAAATCTTTAACCAACACTTAGTCCTGCCTTATCTTAATATTACGGGTAAATTACTTAAAGATTATTAATTTTTGTACATCACGTGAAAAGGATTACACTTATAACTGTTTGTTAAATCGCTCGACAAAACTTGTAATTTCTGTTTGTTCTTTAGGACCTTTCCCGGTCCAAACAAAATGGTTGTCAATATCCAAAGTTATTATTTTAAATAATTCTGGTAAAATATTATCTTCGTAAGCAAAGCGAAAACTACCATCCGACAAGATATAACCTAATAATTTTCGTTGAACTTTTATTCTCATAAATAAATTTAGGATAAGGTAGGATTCGAACCCACGGCAGTTTGTCTGCGTCAGTTTTCAAAACTGGTGCCATAAACCACTCGGCCACTTATCCCTCTGTAGTTGAACTCTAACCTAATAAGTTATTAGAAACTTTAACTTTACATTTAACTTCATTTAAAAAAGTTAATATGTGCAGATATGCTAAAATGTTAGAAGGTTTATTGCTTTCTACGTAAAAATACATCCGGTGCTCACGTTTCTCAAATTGGTCTTTAGACCTCTTATTTCCCAAAGGGGACCTAAGCAGTGTAAACTTTTTAATATTAATAGATAATCCTCTATGCCTTTGAAAAAACGGCAACAAAAATAATAATAATTTCAAACTTTTTATATTTGCAGACGAAGACCAAACTTCGCATTTATAAACGATATTGCCCGAAAAACTCATCAGGTAATACAGGATTCGAACCTGCAAAAACACATATAGCCAAGTTACCCTTTTACTATTTGGAGATAGAGAGATTTGAACTCTCAACTTTACGCTTGCAAAGCGTACACTCTACCAATTAAGTTATATCCCCCTCTAATTGATTAACCGACGAAAAAGACGGGATTCGAACCCGCGGCCACTGGTATGACAAACCAGTACTCTACCATCTGAGCTACTTTTTCTGAAATATGACCTTCTAAGGGAGATGGTGGGATTCGAACCCACGCCACATTAAAAATATAGATTGATTTAGCAAACCAAGGCTATCAGCCACTCAGCCACATCTCCTATATAGTTTGTAAAAACTTTTAAATATTAACGCGACTCTTCCGTAAATCTTAAATTCTTATTTCTTGCTTTAAGACTAAACGCCAAAGAAGGAAGCATAAAACGTAAAATTATAAAATAAAAATTAAAAACAATAAGGACTAACCAAAAAACTTGATTAAAGAAAGTTATAGTATCGAATTGAGGCATCTAAATATTATTTTAATAGTGCTAGCAAATTCTATTAATAATACAGGTAAAATAAATTGTTATACGCTATAAAATATCAAAAACCTAAAAACTTTACCAAGAAGACTTACGCATTCCAAGAAAGAAACCTCGAGAGGCTAAACGTCGAAACTCCAATCTAGATAATTTATACACATTAATGACAGAACGGGATCTATGTGTTTCAACACACCTATTCTTAACCCGACATATACTGCTTTGCCGAGGCAACTTTGATTTTTCTAACTGAGCCCACCAACGTAAAAAAATATTTAAATTTTGATTAGCCGCGACAACATTAAGCGTTTTGCGCTTTGACTCTTGTAAAAAAAATAAATTACGCCTTTTATAATCCTGATTTTTCATTCCCAATCCAAGCTACCTATTTGCCAAGCGTATATAAATCCGATAACAAGTTCAAAAAGAAAATCAATTACAGACCAATAACCAATTGGCGGCAATTGACTTAAAGAAGCGGCCCAAGGAAAAATAAAAACTGTTTCTATATCAAAAAGAAGAAAAAGAATAGCTACAAGATAAAACCGAACATCAAATGCATTACGAGCATCTTCGTAAGGATCAAATCCGCACTCATATGAAGACAATTTTTCATTGTCTGATTCAGCTAAAGCTAGGGTATAAGAAGCTCCAAAAATAATAGAAGCCAGTATAAGACTAAAACATAAATAGATTAAAGCTGGGGAATACTCTCGCAAAAAAAACATGAGATTATTGACTAAAAATAAAACCGGACCAACATACAGGACAAAGTTCAATAATTCCACCGGACGTTTCTGTTTTAAGTACATTTTCCTTAAACATACCAATCTCAGAATTACCCCCACGATTGGAAGTACCTATTATATCACTACCACCAATTAAAGAAGTGTACCGGACACAACGAGTACAAACGATACAACGCCTTAAAACCGTTTTTATGAGGCTACCCCAAAAAGTGTCACCTAACGACTTTTTAAAAAAAAAAAATCTTCCTCGATCTGAACCGTAGTTAAAGCTTTGCTCTTGAAGTTCGCACTCACCACCTTGATCACATACAGGACAATCGAGAGGATGATGTAAAAGCAAAAATTCCATGACGAATTCTTGCGCTTTGTGTACTAAAGCCGTGTTAGTAAAAATTCTCATATTTGGCAGAAAGGGTAAAGCGCAAGAAGCTTGGGGTTTTGGGGAATTACCAACCTCTACAAGGCACATTCTGCAGTTACCTGCAATAAAAAGTTTATCATGATAACAAAATCTAGGTATTTTAACACCAGCGGCTTCACATGCTTGAATAACAGTAGACCCCTTTTTTACCCAAATTAAAAGTTCATTTATAGTAATGTTAATCATTTTAAGAAGCACCTTTTAAATTATGCAAGTTTAAAGAATTAGTGAAAGACTTATCCTTGACCATAAAAATAGCATTTTTCGATTCTCTACCTAATTGTTTATGCAAAGAATCCGGACAATTTTTTTGAAGTGTTAAACTAATGGCCCCAACCATGGCTATTAAAAGAACAACTCCAGCAATTATCAACAAGATAGCATGGGTGGAATACAAAAGATAACTGGGATCATTCAAAGCAGAAGAAGAATCAAAATTAACAAACCATGAGGTGTTATTTAAAAAAGAACCACCTACAATATCATTATAAAAACACAAATAAAAAAAGTCAGCAAGATCTCTATCGAATAAAATATTGATCGTTGTTTTTAAATTATCCTCACTTTGCACCAAGTTAAAAGACGCTAAAATAGATATAACCCAGCTAGCTCCTGATTGTAACAAAAAAAGTAAATCATAGGAACTTCCTATAAAAACCGTAAAAAAAAGAAAACTACTAATATAAAAAACCTGTTTTTGCCCAGAAGACCACACAGTCTCAATAGCCTTAACATCTAACATCATAACAACGAATAATACTAAAACAGCTATAGCACCTGCGTAAACCAAAAGAAATAATAAAGCCATAAATTCGACACCTAGTAGGAAAGAAATGGCTGATCCTAAAAAAAAAAGTAAAACTAAATAAAGGCCGCTGTAAACAGGATTTTGCGTGCTAGTAACTTTAACACCCAAACCAGCCCCAAGAATCATAAGGGATATAAAAATTATAGGGTCAACCATAATATAGAAAATAAAAGCAACACCCCAACTCGCAAAGAAGGAAAACCAAATAAAAACCATAATCCAAACAAAAGATTACCCCAAACAAAAATAACTAAATAATGGTATAAATATCCAGAATGCCAGACACGTGCCTGCTGTACTTGACTTGTCAATATATTTGATAAACCAAAAGGACCTAAACTTTCAATAAGACCACGATCAATAGATTTATAAGTAAAGTGATATCCGAAATCAAGTATATTCTGACTTATAAATTCATTATAAATTTTATCAAAAAACCATTTTCGGCTTAAAAAAATATAAAACTTACGCCCTACTATAGAAGTTTTCCAAAAATACATATTGTGATTGTAATACCGATACAATATAAACGATAAAACACCACCGGCAATACTAAAACACAATGGAAGAATCTTTGAAAAAATTGACATAAATTCAGCATCAATTAAACTTAAATTGGATGGAAGACAAAATAGGGAACCACCCCAAAAATTAGTACCTAACCCTATAAACAAATCGCGGCTAAAATACCCGATAAAAATACTAGGTATTGCCAATAAACCTAACACAAACCCTATGGCCTTACCCCCTTCTGATGCAGAAAGTAATAGTTTACGACTACCATTAGGCTCCACTAAAAAACATAGAGCAATTAACCTAATTGAATAAAAAGCCGTACAAAAAGCAGCAAAACTCCCCAACCAATAGCTAAAATGGGAAGGAACCGAATAAGTCGCATATGCTATTTCAAGAATAACATCTTTAGAATAAAATCCTGTTAAGAAAGGCATACCCATTAAAGCCAATGAACCAATTACCATCATCGCATAAGTAAATGGTAATAGGCGGCGCAAACCACCCATTTTTCTCATATCTTGTTCGTCTCCTACGGCATGTATCACCGAACCAGCGCTAAGGAAAAGAAGAGCTTTAAAAAAAGCATGATTAGCTAAATGAAAAACAGCAACTGAATAATTGGACAAACCACAGGCAAATATCATATAGCCCAGCTGACTACACGTAGAATACGCGATAACTCGTTTAAGATCATTTTGAACCAAAGCTGTAGTGGCTGCAAAAAAAGCAGTCATACCACCTACCACACTTATAAGCATAAGAGCCCCTGAACAATATTCTAAAAGAGGAGAACAACGGGCTAATAAAAAAACACCAGCGGTCACCATCGTGGCTGCATGAATAAGAGCTGAAACTGGTGTAGGGCCTTCCATCGCATCAGGCAACCAAGTGTGTAAACCAAGCTGAGCTGATTTACCAACAGCACCAATAAATAGAAGAACCCCTATAAGATCTAAAGCCTTAAATTTTATATTTAAAAAAGACAAAGTACAAGACGTTAATTGAGGAGAAAACGCAAAAACTGTGGCATAATCTAAAGCGCCAAAACAAATAAAAATCGTAAAAATACCTAAAGCTAATCCGAAATCCCCAATTCTATTAACTATCATAGCCTTTATGGCGGCTTTATTAGCTTGTATTCGAGTAAACCAAAAATTAATAAGTAAATAAGAACAAAGACCAACACCCTCCCACCCAACAAACATTTGAACAAAATTATCAGCAGTTACCAATACTAGCATAAAAAATGTAAACAACGACAAATAACTCACAAAACGTGGCAGGTGTGGGTCTTCCCCCATATATTCTATAGAGTATATATGAACCAAAGTCGAAATAAAGGTAACAACAATAAGCATCACGACAGTTAAACTATCGAAACAAAAAGCCCACTCGACATGAAAAGAGTCTGATTCCAACCAAGTCATTAAAGAAAGGTAGGTGCCACTTCCTGCCAGCCCTACTTCGTAAAACGACAAACAGCTTAAACAAAAAGTTAAACCCACGCAGAATACTGTGATAAAACAAGAACCGTGTACCCCGATAAAACGTCCAAAAAACCCTGATATAATAGACCCTAAAAGGGGTAAAAAAACTATGTTTAAATACATTTCAGTTCTCTACGGGCCTTGAACCCGCACCTTCATCTCATAGAGACAATATCCTAACCATTAGACGAAAAGAACTTAAGATTACCAACAAATAACCCCTACAAATATCGCGCTCAATTATTTACACCCACAGGTCAACCCATACCAAATTCGAAACTGATGCATGCATTGCGGAAAAAAAGAGATCTGGATACAAACCCATAAAAACCGTACCTACCAGCAATGGTAGAAAAACTACGAATTCCCTGTAGTTTAAATCACAACCTACAAGTTTAATATTACCATAAGCTATTCTATTAAATAACCAAAGGGAATAAACACCCCCGAGAATCATAGATGTAGCAGCAAAAAAACACGCTGTCGTATTGGCATCAAAAGCCGACACTAACAAAAGAAATTCCCCAACAAAACTAGAGGTCCCAGGTAAGCCTAGATTAGCCATTGTAAAAAAAAGAAAAACTATTATGAAAATGGGCATTGTATGCGTTAACCCCCCATAATAATTAATACCTCTGGTATGCCACCTGTCATAAAGAACCCCAATTATAAGGAATAGCGCGGAAGAAACAAACCCGTGACTTAAACTTTGTAATATTGCGGCCTCTACCCCGATTACCGTGCCACTAAATAGCCCTATCATAACTAAATTCATATGAGCAACCGATGTATATGCGATTAGCCGTTTTAAATCCGTTTGACGAATAGCTGTTAAAGACGTATAAACTACACCCAAAACGCTTAGACTAAAAACAAACGGTGTAAAATAGATACACGCTTGAGGAAAAAGACCCAATGAAAAACGCAAAAATCCATAAGACCCCAATTTTAAAAGAATCCCTGCTAAAATGACCGAACCCGCCGTAGGTGCTTCCACGTGAGCTTCCGGTAACCAAATATGAACTGGCAACATCGGTACTTTAGCCGCAAAAGATGCAAAAAAGGCTAACCACAACCACCTTTGATTATAATTAGAAAACTTTGTAATTGATAATATTTCATAACTGGTGCTGCCAACGGACAAGTATATATACACAACCCCAACAAGCATAAACAACGATCCAAATAGTGTGTACAAAAAAAACATATAGGCAGCTCTGATTTTGCGCTGACGTGAACCATATATACCAATAACTAGAAACATCGGTATTAAAACGGCTTCAAAAAAAATATAAAAAAATAAAAGATCCAAACTTGTAAACACCAGAAGCAAAACCAATTCCATACTTAAAAAACTAATGAGATATATTTTTAAGTTCCCTTTTTCAAAAGTCCATGAGGCTAAAAGACATAAAGGAAAAATTAGCGTAGTCAACAGAAGAAAAAATAAGGAAATACCATCAATACCTAAAACTAAATTTATATTTGATACAGGTAACCACAAATTGTTAACTACAAATTGAAATTTAGACGTTGAATGGTCAAAACCCAACCACAAAAAGAGAGATAAGATAAAAACCAATGCAGTGATAAACAGAGAAAATTGTCGGAGCAACAACCGATGCTCGGCAGGTATAATAATTAAACCAAAAACACCAATAATTAGAAGCAAAAACAAAGAATTTAAGAGCATAACCTTTTTCCGACCCAAGTTAAATAATCATCTTGGTTGACCGCTTGTACCACGATAGGCATAAATCCGTGGTTAACACCACAAATCTCGCTACATTGACCGTAAAACACACCCTCCCTTTTTACAAAAAGAAAAACTTGATTCAATCGACCGGGACACGCGTCTACTTTTATCCCTAGACTAGGAACCGCCCAAGAATGTAAGACATCAGCCGAAGTAACTAAAACACGTATATGTGTATTAATAGGAACAAAAAGACGATTATCTACTTCTAATAGACGAAAAACTTTGCCGGCTTTTCCCACACTATGTGGCTCAGGGATAATCAAATCTTCTTCTCCGATAAGATACGAGTCAAAATTTATACGTTGCCTTTCAGAGCCCTCACCATCTCCGGATGGTTCTTTAATAAGGTCTAAAATCAAATTAATTTCTTCTTTTAAAATTTGATGAATACTCGAATCTTCCTCAATTATTGTAGTCAATAATTTATACAAAAAATGTCTTAACTTATTGATATCGGTTTCATCCAAAGTATAAACCGTATCTTTAAGCATTTGTAGAATATCAAGCAAAAGATTAGTTTGGTTGGAAGCCAGGTGTTTTTCCCCAAAAACGTCTAAAACTTCTTCAATACCATTATAAGACCTATTAATACCCTTCGGATTATTATCACTACTTTCACCTTTACCCGTAGAATCATTAGTGATGCTTAACTCGGCCTCGATTCCTGAATTATCCGGAGAACTTCCTGTACTGTTAATATACATCAGAACTAAAGCATCTCTGTCAATTTTACTACTATCTTCTTTAACCATTTTTTCAAGAAAAGTAGAAAATAACTTTAAATTTTCTAAATCTACTTTTGATTGCAATAAAAGAGTACGTAACTTAGTAGCTATTATATTAGGATTCGACTTTATATCAAGTAGCCGTAACTCAGATAAAAAAATTTTAAAAGATTTAACATGAGAATCAACCTCATAGTGAGCCCCTTTAAAAAACCCCTCTGGCACATCTTTAGACAACATTTGTTCTATCGGTTTAATAGGACAAACTTTTTTTAACTGCCATTCAATCTTTTCTATAAAAGTTTTTATTTTCGTGGAGGTATCAATAAGCTCATTGTAATCTCTTTCCGCGATATCTACCTCATGCTTAATTTTCTTAAGAGAAAAATCTATATACTGAGTGTAAATATTCTCATCATGAAATTCATTTATAAACTTTGATTTTAATTGCTCTATATTATGTTCTGATTTTAATTGTTTTAAATCTGACGAAATTTTATCACTCAACAAATCAGCTACTTTACCCCGGGGTAAAAGTTTTTTATCTGCGGCTTTTAAAATGCAATTCTCTAGTTCCAAAATATTTATTTTCTCATGAACCCCCCCTAAATCCGACGTAGGTAAGTCCATGCCCCGAGAAAAATGCAATGGTGTTTCATTATTTTCCAAATCGGCTTCTATGGTGCTTTCAATACTGTTGCAAAGATAAAGGAGAGCCTCATCCATAATTTTTTTGGCCTCCTCAAGTGCAAACCCACCATATCTTAATTTATTCTCATATTCCAGCAAATCAGTTTTATGACGATCCCAAGTAAAATTGTCAAAATATGTTTCAGAAACCTTTAGCCGACTAATCTTATCCCTATGTTCAACAAAATGTGTGTCCGTAAGAGATTTACTGACATCTTTAGCATGGCCTCCGGCTATTTCTAACCTATTGTTGATTTTTGCCAACTCCTCACTAATTTTAATAATTCGACTTTTAGCTCTACAAAGTTCGTCTTTAGCCAAGTAAAGTCTTTCTAAAGACGTATCACTAATTTGGTCCAAATTGTAATCATTTAAATCGATATTGATAAAATCCAAGGCACCGGTATCAAACTCGCCCTTTAAACCTAAATAACCTAAAAATTCGATATCTTTTTTACAGAAATTCTCTTTCAATTTATCAAAAGTAAAAACCGCTTTTTCTAGTTTTTTTTGGCTCGACTCAAAAAAGGACTGAGCGGATTCAAATTTACTGTTAGCTCTACTTAAAATTTCTCCAGCCTCGTCTGATCTTAAAAATGGAACTGCTAATTTATCACCAAAAGAATTAAATTCTAACTCAGCGCTTTTTGACGCGGCATTGGGGGTAGCTAAATCCTCTGGACTTAAACCAATAGACAATATATCAAATATAGAGGAATCACCCTCAAATTCCTGTTCTGCTTTTAACAACCTTGCTTTAAGAATATCTAAGTTTTCTTTAGTTTTTAGCCTTAAGTTTTCGTCCCAACCGTCGAATCCATCTTTGAGAAGAATATTAGGTCTTTTAAAAGACGAGCTAAACTCAGAGAATTCTGTTCTAGCTTTAATTACCTCTGCACTAGATTTATTAAGTTTAGCCGCAGCTAAATCTACACGGGCTAATTTAAAATCTGATTTAGCACTATTAAGATGCAAACCCGCCTCATGCAATTCTCTCTTGGCGTTTTCCCACTCCACTTTAAGATCCCCCAATTCAGCATCTGTTATATATAATTTCTCTTTACGTATTTCAGAATCCAAAGGGGTCTGAATATTTTGTAGATTTTTATCTTTCTTGTTATTTTCAATATAGTCCAACCAATCTTTTAAATTTTTAACGCGCTTTTGAACCAAATCTAGATTTTCTTTAGTCACTTTTGGTACTAATTCAAAATCAGAATATTCATAAGACCAATACCATTGGTGGCCAACAACTTTTATCGTCAAACTAGGATCAATAACCTCCTCCATAGCATAAAGCAAATTGTATGAAGGTACGCTAATAATCATCAAAATACCAGCAGGTACAATTGTCCAAACAATTTCAAGTAAAGTAGAATGATTAAAGCTTGCAGGCTCCGGATTAACTGATTCATTGAATAGGGTTAAGGATTGATAAAGTAACCAACCAACAAAACAAGCGATAAGTAGCATGAAAGTCATTAACAAACCATTAAAAGAAATAATACCCTCCATAATTGGGGTAGCTGGATCTTGAAAACCAACTTGCCAGGGATGCGGTGCGTCCATATGCGCCATATTATAAGGTTTAAATATAGAAAAAACAAATAATAAATAAATAAATAAAGTATTAGCTCTTTTTAATATGTTCATGAGACACGTGTGTAATTAATATCAACTTATTTATGAGATATCTCTAGGGGTCAAATAATCTACCACCCCCACTTTGTAACTTGGGGCGGTAGTTAAGTGGTTTAAACTTGTTGAACAACGTTTATTCGGACCATCCATTTTGATGGCATGCAACATTAAAAGTTTTTCCAACCACCCAACAAACAACCCTCCAAAAATAAAAAAAGAAAAATATCCAACTGATACCGTGATACCAATAAATCTAAAATAATCATCAACAGGCGTGGTCCCAGCCCAACCCAATAAACAAAAGTCTGCAACGAAAAGCCAAAAAACTACGGCATAAACAGGTCTAAAGTTACCACTTCGCAATATCGAGGTATTTAACAACGGGTACAAAAATAACATTACAATAGCACCTCCCATAGCAAGAATACCCCCAACTTTATTTGGTATAACTCTTAAAATAGCATAAAATGGTAAAAAGTACCACTCCGGCACAATATGGGCTGGGGTGCTATAAGGATCTGCCTCTAAGTAATTATCCGGTTCGCCTAACGCATTAGGGAAGTAAAAAACAAAAATAGATAAAGAAAAAACCAGCGCGAAAAAAGCCACCAAATCCTTTACATAAATATAAGGATAAAAATTAATATTTGCTACTTTCGTTTTTATACCTAAGGGGTTATTCGACCCATCTTTATGTAACAAACCCAAATGAACAAAAACCATACCAGTAATTAAAAATGGCAACAAGTAGTGTAAACTATAAAAACGATTTAATGTCGGATTTCCCACAGTAAAACCACCCCATATCCACATAACAACTTCTTTACCTATCACGGGAATAATAGAAAAAAAACTTGTAATAACAGTAGCCCCCCAAAAGCTCATTTGACCCCATGGCAAAACATAACCGATAAAAGCCGTCGCCATCATTAAAACATAAATAAGAGTACCAGACCACCACAAATGTTGTCGGGGTTCCATATAAGAACCATAATATAAACCTCTAAAAATATGAGCATAAACCAGCATAAAGAAAAAAGAAGCCCCGTTTGCATGCATGTATCGGATTAACCAACCACTTTTGACATCCCGCATTATATGTTCTACACTAGAAAATGCATAATGCGTTTCACTCGCGTAATGCATCGCTAAAAAAGCCCCACTAAGTATTTGAATAAGCAAACAAAACCCTGCGGTCGACCCAAAACTCCAATTATAATTTAAATTCATAGCCGTCGGATAATCAATAATATGAGAATCTACCCAACTAAGTATTGCATTTAAATTCCATCTCGTCATAAAATATTAATATATCAGCTTTTTCCAATATGAGACCAGGGGATATGAAAATCAAACGAACGAAATTCTTGCGTTAATTCAATAGGCTCGCAAACGACAACTCTTTGATCTTCATCATAACGCAATTCGAAATAACCACTCAATGGAAAGTCTTTTCGAAGAGGGTGACCTTCAAACCCATAATCTGTAAGAATTCGACGTAAATCCGGATGTCCTGAAAAAAATACACCGAGTAAATCCCAAATCTCACGCTCCCACCAATTTGCTGAAGGAAATATATTAACGACAGACGGTAGAGGATTTACCTCATCAGTGCAGGTTTTAATCCTAATTCTAGAATTGGATCTAATATTTAAAAGCTCGTAAACAACCTCAAAACGTTCTTCTCTATCTGGGTAATCCACACCAGAAATAGACGTAAGTAAATGAAAATTACCATTGCTATGATGGTGTAAAAATGTTAATGTAGCCAACAAATATTTTTTAGACACATTAATAACAATCTCATGTCCAAACACTTGAAATGTTTGGACAGGCAAAAGTCGTGTAAGACTATTCGCGTATATAATCAGGGAGTTTAACATTATCTAAAAAACTACCATATCAAACCAAATTAATACAACTACTCGGATAATTGTTTAGTTTACCCACATAAAAACTTATTAACTAAATAATCTCTTATGGGAATTGAACCCATATTTCTGCCGTGAAAAGGCAACGTCCTAACCGCTAGACCAAAGAGACTATACATAACACAAAGCAACAAATTAACATCACATTTGGGCCTAGATCGGATTGAACGATCGACTTTACGCTTATCAGGCGTATACTCTACCACTGAGTTATAGGCCCTAGAGCCCTATTAAAAGATAAAGCCCTTTATTACAAATAACAAAAGCTTTAATAATTTTTTACTTTTAGTTTACCGCTTTTTGGATTGAATCACAGGAAAAGCAACACCCCTATTTTCAACCCAAGGATTAGAATCTTCGAGATGCCCCTGGGTTAATGTCAAATAAACGACATAAAAGAAAAATAATGAAGCGACTGAAGAAAGAATTGACCCAAAAGAGGCTACGCTATTCCAACCAGCATAAGAGTCCGGATAATCTGGAATACGCCGAGGCATACCGGCTAATCCTAAAAAATGCATAGGAAAAAATGTTAAATTTACTCCAATAAACATAAGCCAAAAATGAATTTGCCCTAAAACTTCCGGATAACCCAAACCAGTCATTTTTCCAATCCAAAAATAAAAAGCACCAAACATCGTAAAAGCAGCGCCCATACTTAAAACATAATGAAAATGCGCAACCACGTAATAGGTGTCATGAAGAGCAATATCTACACCGGAATTAGCCAAAACGACACCAGTTAACCCCCCAATTGTAAATAAAAAAAGGAAACCTATAGAAAATAGCATTGGTGTTTTAAGACGTATCGAACCTCCCCACATGGTAGCTATCCAACTAAAAATCTTAATACCTGTAGGAACAGCAATTATCATCGTAGCCGCTGTAAAATAAGCTCGCGTGTCAATATCCAAACCAACTGTAAACATGTGGTGAGCCCAAACAATAAAACCTAAAATACCAATCGACAACATAGCATAAACCATTCCTAAATAACCAAAAACGGGCTTTCTTGAAAAAGTAGCCAAAATATGACTAACTATACCAAACCCCGGTAAAATCAAAATATACACCTCGGGATGTCCAAAAAACCAAAACAAATGCTGGTAAAGCACTGGGTCGCCACCACCCGCCGGATCAAAAAATGTAGTATTAAAATTACGGTCCGTTAAAAGCATAGTAATGCCTCCAGCCAAAACCGGAAGAGATAATAAAAGTAAAAATGCTGTTATTAAAACAGACCAAACAAATAAAGGTAAACGGTGCATACCCATACCCGGAGCACGCATATTAAAAATGGTTGTTATGAAATTAATGGCACCCAAAATAGAAGCAGCACCGGATAAATGTAAACTGAAGATAGCTAGATCAACTGATGGCCCCGAATGCGCCTGGATACCACTTAAAGGTGGATAAACAGTCCAACCTGTACCGGCTCCAGCCTCCACTAATGAGGAGGCCAAAAGAAGTATTAACGACGGCGGTAACAACCAAAAGCTTATATTATTCATACGAGGAAACGCCATATCTGGAGCACCTATCATTAAAGGAACAAACCAATTACCAAACCCCCCTATAAGAACAGGCATAACCATAAAGAAAATCATCAAAAAAGCATGAGCCGTAACAATAACATTGTACAACTGATAATTCCCCCCCAAAAACGTATTGCCCGGGCTTGCAAGCTGCAACCTTATAAGAACAGACATCGCTGTACCTAAAACACCGGAAAAAGCCCCAAATATTAAATATAAAGTACCAATATCTTTGTGATTTGTAGAAAAAAACCACCTAGTAAAGAAACCACTCAATGCCGAGTTAGAAACCAATGGAATAAAACTTTGCCATAAAGGTTTTGATTCTTGAGTAAAAGACATTTTTTTAAATCATTAATCCTATAGCTATTTTATAGATCAATAAATAAACCAAATTAGGACTCAACATAAAAAATATAACAGTCCATCCAATAATAACCAAAAAAAAAGCAGCACCTTTTGTCAATGCGGTGAAATAAAACCAACTTTCTGCTTTTTCAAAATAAAAAATTTTTATTAATCTAATATAATAAAAAGCCGAAACAACACTAGTTAAAACTGCGAATATTGCGACAAGATAATAAGACGAATCAATGACACTAACAAAAATGTTAAGTTTGGCGAAAAAACCACCCAAAGGGGGGACGCCCGCCAAAGAAAAAATCATAAGGACAATTCCTAAACCAAAAACTGGATTAGACCGAACTAACCCAATTACATCCGAAAAGGTTAAAAAGCTATTATCAGATGTTAAATCTAAGTGGAGAACATAAATCCATAAAAAAATAGCAGTTAACATGTAAATGAAAAGATAAAACAAAACACTTTGAACCCCCTCGACACTACCGGACGCTAAACCCAAACACAAAAATCCAACATGCCCCACACTACTAAATGCAAGAAGTCTTTTAATTTTGGTTTCACCTAAACCGCACACACAACCGATAAAAAGACTGAAAAGACCGCATAAGCAAAAAAAGTCTTCCCAAAATACGGGAAACAAACACCAAAAACTTGTATAAACTAAACGTAATACAACAACAAATATAGCAAGTTTTGGAACAGATGCAAAAATAAGACTGACAATCGTAGGAGCACCTTCGTACACATCGGCTATCCACATGTGGTAAGGGGCTGATCCTAATTTAAATAAGAGTGCTGAAATTAAACAGATTAAACCCAAATAGAATAACGGAGAACAACCCGCGAGATTTTCCGTTAACAAACTGAGAGACCCTATATTGGTAGTACCCATAGAAAAATAAATTAAGGATGCACCAAACAAAAAAAAAACCGAAGCAACCGAACCAAGAATAAAATATTTCAATCCCGCCTCAGCAGAAAAATATGAATTTTTCTTCCAAGTGGCTAAAACATAAAAAATAAGGGACATAAACTCCATATTTAAATATATGGAAAGAAAATCATACGAGGAAATTAATAAGCACAAGCTTAAGCAAATGCTAATAATAAAAAAAAAAAACTCAAAAGCGCGCAACCGAACCGAAAACATATAGGCTTCACTTACAGAGACACAGACAAACAAACCTAAAACAACAAATAATTTTAACCATATCGACAAATGATCCGTAATAAAAATTGAATTCCATAATGTCTGAGATTCAATAGGATTATTAACAACCAAAAAAACACTTATAAATAAAATTATTGAGGTTAACCGAATCATGCTCGGTGTTAAATAGGTATAAAGTGCTGCTGCGGACAAACCCAAAAAGCTTCCATGCATAAGAACAACTAAAATAGAAATTGCAAGAAAAAGCTCCGGCAAAAAAGCAACGATGTCATTTTGAAAGATTAAAGAGAATTTCATGACTTACATCTTATAGGATTTGAACCTATGACCCACGATTTAGAAGACCGTTGCTCTATCCACTGAGCTAAAAATGCTTTTATAATTTGCGCTTTATTATTGTTAGAATCAAATATTATGACTAATGAAGAACTATAGCGTCATTTATATAAATACAACTTAAAATTGTAAACACATAAGCTTGGATTAAAGCAACGGCCAACTCAAGACCAAAAAGAATAATCAAAACTAACAAGGGCACAACGTGCGCTATTAGCAATAATCCACCACTCCCCATCATAGCCCAAGCAAAACCAGCAATTACTTTTAGTAGGGTGTGACCTGCCATCATATTGGCAAAAAGACGAACAGCTAGGCTAAGGGGTTTAAATATATAGGAAACTATTTCTATCGGAACTAATAAAAATGCTAAAGGCAACGAAGTACCCCCAGGGAGAAATAAACTCAACATGTGAAACCCGTGTGTTGAACCACATATAAGAACTACCCCTATAAATACACCAAGAGCTAAAACCATTGTCTGAATCAAATGGCTTGTTATGGTAAATGAGTAAGGCACAAGACCCGACACATTAGAGATCAAAATAAAACTAAATACCATAAAAATAAACGGAAAATATTTTTGACCATGTGGACCAATACTATCCCATATTAAACCCGCGGTAGTTAAATAGAGACCTTCTAAAAATAACTGCCAACGACTAGGAAAACAGCTTAAACCAAAAACAGAAAGACAATAGTAAACAAACAGGATGAAACCTAAACTAAAAATCGTTGTAATCATTGCGTTAGTTATCGATAAGTCAAATAAACCAATACCTAGATTAACAAATGGAAGTATTTGAAATTGTTCTAAAGGACTAAAAAACATAGATAATGATAATATAAAAAATATAACACTAAACTTTGTACTTCATCTGAATGTGTATTTATTTTAGGATCACATAGACAAAACAAGAGGTTATAACTAATAATTTACACAATTAAAAACAATTATACTTTAAATGTTTAATCAGCTAGAACTGAGAGAACTTAAGTGCGAATTTAACAATAAACTTTACAAAACCAAAATAAAAGATTGAGTAAAATATGTCAAAATAAAATTGAAAAATATCTAGTAAATTATTACACTATTACATTAAACCCCCACCAGTAAATAGTCAAAAAAAGAAATAACCAAACAACATCAACAAAATGCCAATACCAGGCGGCTGCTTCAAATCCAAAATGCCTTTGACGACTAAAATGGTCTAAATATAACCGAAAAGCACAAATAGATAAAAAGATAGTTCCAATGATTACATGAAAACCATGAAAACCTGTAGCCATAAAAAAAACAGAACCGTAAACACTATCAGACATAGCAAAAGGTGCGTTAATATACTCAAAACCCTGCAATCCCGTAAAGATAACTGCAAATATTATTGTAATAACAAGACCCAATAGAGCCTCCTTTTTAAAACCTCCAACAATAGCGTGATGAGCCCATGTGACACTTGCACCAGAAGAAAGTAAAATAATAGTATTTAAAAGAGGTAATCCCCATGGACTAATTGCCTCTATGCCAGCCGGAGGCCAAACCCCTCCAATATTAAAAACAGGAGACAGAGAAGAGGTAAAGAATGCCCAAAAAAAAGCAAAAAAAAACATAACCTCCGAAACAATAAAAAGAATCATACCCATGCGCAAACCCTGTTGAACCGCAGCAGTATGCTGGCCCTCAAATGAAGCTTCACGAATAACATCCCGCCACCATGTAAACATCACATATAGAATAGTAACTAAACCTAAACACAACAACTGTCCACCACCACCATAATTATGCATATATAGAACTCCACCAAAAGTTGAACTTAAACCACCTAAAGCGGCCACAAAAGGCCATGGGCTTGGATCAACCAAATGAAATGGGTGTCGTTGAACCATTTTAGCTTGCTCCTTCATTTTACTAATTTTAAGAAGGGGATAGGATTCGAACCTACGATGGTAAAACCAACAGATTTACAATCTGGCACTATTAACCGCTCAGTCACCCCTTCGAATATAACATTTATCTAAAACCCACAACTTTTGTGCGTAATTTTTTACGTCGTCTCTTAACAGGACGACACCCATTATGCGCTGTTCTTGTTATTAAGACAATAGATTGAATATCGATGCCCAATTTACTAAAACTTCGAACAACACCAAATCGACCTTTGCTTGTTCCTACAATATGGACAATAATTCTTTTATACCCCAAAGAAATTATTTTATTTCCGAATAATTTACCTAATAACAACCCTCGTGTGTACAAATTTTCTCTTTCGTTAAATTCATTCTTATAATCGGGAACTCTTAAAGAACAACTTGTTTTAATAACGTTACTTTTACAGTCCACCAAAGTGCAAAAAATATTACGTTTAGTACACCTTAAATAAACGGATCCCAACTTTTTAGTTCGTGTATTATCATTTAAATACCTAACAGTCAAAGTATTTTTTACCACCTTTTGCCTAGAATAACTCGCTGACTTAAATTTAAGCAATTTATCAACAAAATACCGGTTATTAAACAACATTTGTGTTAAAATAGATTCTTTTTTTTGCATTGGTATGAGTGCGCTGGCCTCTTACAGGTAAACCCTTTTTATGGCGTAAACCCCGATAAGTCATTATTGCGTACAATCTACGTATTTTATCATTTTGAAAACGACGAAGATCAGCACCCACTAAAAGATCCGTATTGTCAACCAAACTTTCTAAAAGTTTACTTTTCTCTGGAGTTACATGAACCCCCCGTGCATCATCCCCAAAACCCGCCTTTTGACATAATATTCGGGATTCTGCTAAACCAATACCATAAATATGAGAAACAGACTGAACCAAAATTTTATTGTCCGGAGTTGGAGTACCGATAATAAAAGGCATAACTGATTATCCTAACAATTGAAATATAGTATGACAAAAAAACGATTTCTTGAAAAACCACTAAAATCCCAAATAAAGGCCCACAAAACATTAAGCGGCCGCAATAATAAAGGTCGGATAACCTCCTGGCATAGGGGAGGTTGTCACAAACGCTTATATCGAGAAATAGATTTTAAACGAAAACACACACAAGGAATTGTTATCGGATTGGAATATGATCCAAATAGATCAGCATACTTGGCTCGTATTTTTAATCCCGATACCAAGAAACAAAATTATATACTTGCAACAACAAACATACAAAAGGGAGACGTAGTAAGATCAAATTTAACCCATGGTGCCTTAAATAATGCTCATAGCAAACCTCTAGAGCGCATACTTACAGGAACCCCAATACACAATATAAGCCTACACCCTGGAGAAAATGGCAAACTACTACGCGCATCTGGGGCCTATGGACACATAGTAAAAAAAACAAAAAATTTGGCACAAATACGTTTAAAATCAGGACAATATCGCTGGTTTAATATTAAAGCACAAGCAACTAACGGCATTATTGGTAATACGGAACATCGTTTTGTTAAATTAAAAAAAGCTGGGCGAGCCCGGTGGTTGGGGCACCGACCCATTGTTCGTGGTGTCGCCATGAATCCCATAGACCACCCACACGGCGGTGGCGAAGGAAAAACATCGGGAGGTAGACCATCTGTGACTCCTTGGGGTAAACCCACAAAAGGTGCCACGACGCGAAGATTAAAAAAAAATGCCAAGATCTAACTGGAAAACACCCTTCATAGACAAAAGTCTTTTAACAAATTTTAGCAAAAAAAAAAGAAAAATTACCTGGTCTCGGCGTTCCACTATTTACCCCGTCTGTGTCGGATTAGAACTATCGATTCATAATGGGAAAGAGATGCTCAATCGTAAAATAAAACCTGAAATGGTAGGTCACAAGTTAGGTGAATTTGTACCAACCCGAAAAAACCCATCACAAAAAAAATAAAATGGCACAAAAAGCCCATCCAACAGCATTACGACCCCAAAATACCTTTTATCAAGGGTACACCCATTGGAACGAACCCCGATTTTACTACATATTATCTAGAATACGCCACTTTATTGAATCATGCTGCTTAGGGACCACACATTACCTTCATGACATTCAGATTAATAAACATGCCGCGGCAATAATAATAACTATTGACCTGATACATCTGCATATACGCTCAAAAAAACGCATTAAATCAAGACGTTACAAAGAAAATAAATTAAAAATAAAAAAAAAATCATGGACTTTAGTGGCCTCTAGATTACAAACAGCAGCAAAATTAATTCAGGTATTTACTGGTACAAAAAAGACAATACTAAAAGTTAATAGGTTAAAAATGTATACCAGATCAGTGCCGAAACCCGTAAGAAGAGAAATCGCTTATTATACCAAAAGTTTCCATAACTTAAAATATGACTACGCCAGGTATGGTATACAGTTAATGTCACTAATACTAAAAAATAAAGCGAACACAGCCTGCTTATGCAGGTTTATCGAACAAAATGTCTGTTCTAGACAAAAACGAAAAAGACATTACGAATTTCTTCGATATCTCAAACAAGGACTTCATTCGTTGCAAAAATATAAAAAAATTAACGGTTTAAAAATCCAAATAAAAGGCAGGTTTACGCATAAAGCAAAAGGACGAAGTCGAACTTGGAAATATCAAATAGGCCAAATGCCCCTTAGCCAATTAAACACCACAATTACTGCGGAATATAAACAAACCCAAACGGGATACGGCAGTGTCGGGTTAAAAGCTTGGACTTGTAAAAATTAACCCAATGCTATTACAACCTAAAAAAACAAAATATAAAAAATACTTTAAACCCAGATTATTGCCAAGAGTTACAACTAAAACACAAAAACTAAATGAACAAAATTGTTTTGCTATAATTTCACTAGAATCTGGATATATAGATGTTCGACAACTAGAGGCGGCACGACAAAACATTAGGCGCAAAATTAAAAGAGAAGGAAAATTAGAGATTATCCCACTTGCAGATAAAGCCATAAGCAATAAGCCGACATCTGCCCGGATGGGCAAAGGCAAGGGGAAAGTGAATCACTGGGTTGCACCCATCTCAGCCGGAAAACCTATCTTATTACTATACGGGATCGATAAAGAACAAGGATTTCCCGCCTTAAAAGCTGGCGCGAACAAATTGCCTCTAAAAATTAAAATACAAGACCTTTAAATCATGCCTGATGCTAGAAAAAAATACTTAAGAAAAAAACGATTATTTTTATCCAAACAAACAACTTTTGTTCTTTTAAATGCCAGCAATTTAAAAACATCTAAAATTAAAAAAGTAAAAATGTCTTTGAGAGGGGGTAAGCTTTATTTTGTACCACTTTATTTGACACCCCCAAAGATTGCAGTAGGTTGTCCCGCTCTAATTGCTGTATATGACAGTCTAAAAGAGATGCAAAATAATATCACGAACATAACCAGACAAATAGATTGCCTGGGAGTGTCAATAGAAAAAAAATGGTACTCCATAAAATATCTTAAAAAATCTAAAATATTAGTTTTAGAAAAAAAAACTCTGGCTTTTCTTTTGCTAAAACTATCGCGATTAAAAAAAGAAAATTAGCCCAATTTTATTTCTCATATACCTATAAAGCGAAAGAAGGGATTTGAACCCTCAACTTTAAACTTGGCAAGCTTACGCTCTACCGATTGAGCTACTTCCGCGACATTTCTTTAATTCAAATCAAGGAACAAAACAAAGTTGCAAACTATTCCCTAAAAATAACATATCCTCTTTACTATTTGTACCAAAAAAAACTTGACATTTAAAACAATTTAAAGTTTCAAAATACGGAAATAACGGGATTAATTCCTCAAAGGCAAAAATATCTTTTAAAACAAAACAATACACACTCTGATGCGAGGGTAATTTTAAACCCTCAAATTGACGAATACGCGGTAAAACATTAAACAGAAGTTTAAATAAAAAATTATATAATTGTAACCCTCTAAGAGTTACTTTGCAGCCAACCGCGTATATTTTACCTTTTTTATGTCTTTTTATTTTTTCTGGAATAACATGAGGTCTCTCCCCTGTTATTATTTTCAAGGCACATAAAGAAGAAACCACTGAATTATTATTTACACCAGGAGTTCCTAAATATAAACATATTTTTTTAGGTATCGGTAGCATACTAGAAGTAGCCACGTTACTGCAGAGAATAAAATCCCGCTGAACCACATTAAAATAATGATTTTGATACAGATTCATTTTGCTTATACTGTTTTTCTTGCCATAGCAATCAATTTAGCCCATTTTAAACCCCGAAGTCTAGCGGGTAAGGTTGCGGAAATTCGAGTACCCAATGGTTTTTCTTGTGAACTAATAAGAGCCACAGAATTGCATCCGAAGCTAGAACCAACACCACTTTTAGATCGATGTAATTTTCGTGTTTGGACAACTACTCCTTGATGAACTTCTGACTTGTTCATCTTTAAACGGACACGCCGACCGTAACGCGGTCGCAAAGCCTTGACAGACACTAACAAGATATCTCCAACACCAGCTGAACTTTTGCCTTTTTTAATTTTAATACATCTAACAAGTTTAGCCCCTGAATTATCAACAACCTTTAGAAGAGTTTGCGCTTGAATCATGCTTGATGCTTCCAGCTGGATTTGAACCAGCATGCCAAAAGACAAAAGATTTTGAATCTGCCGTGTATACCAATTTCACCATGGAAGCATAAAATTTATGATTTTAACAACGATGCTTGATCTATGCGAATACTCCCCCTCACCCTGAAATATACTAAAATAATAGCTAAACCAATAGACGACTCACAAGCGGCTACTATAAGAATAAATATTGCAAAAATTTGACCTATAAGATCAGAAAGGCAAACAGAAAATATGATAAAATTTAAACTTACTGAAAGAAGAGCCAGTTCTAATGACATTAGAACAACCACAATATTTGTGCGATTTAAAACAACACCCCCAACACCAATAACAAATAATAAGGCGGATAAAAAAAAAAAATGAATAAAATCCATATTTAAATATTAATGAGATATTAGTGGGAAAATAGGTAGGGAGCCCAAATGAACTCTACGTTTGTTCGAGTCCGCTAATTTGTTTAAACTGTACCTCTTAGCAACAACCTCTCCTCTACCCAAAGAAGACTCTAATATCTCTTGGCTTAAATTATCCCAAAAAGGTCTTGAGGCAGATCGTCTTCGACTCGCGGCCAAAAGAGCCCTCATTCCTGAATTCAACCCTCTAACAGCTGATATCGTGTATGGTAAATACACGCTGAACGCATTAACCCCGCGATGCTTCTTTGCTCTAGGCTTAAGACGAATACCTATGTCACGCCTTGCCTCAAAAACTCCAAAATAAAAAATGTGCAAAGCGCGACCCGGGTATTTTTCATCCAACAATTGAAAAGCCCTGTTCAAAACCTTTTCTGCTTTAGAACGCTTGCCATTTTTCATTAAAAGATTAATCATTTTGCCCACAAGGGGATCTTTTTTAATGCCCAAAAAATTAAAATTTTCTTTTATTTTCACATTTAAAGATATTTTGTCTTGTATTCCTAATTGACTATATTTTGCTTCTAACATCCTTTATCTGGCTTCTTTGTTCCGTACTTGGACCTAGCCGTCTTACGACCCGATAACCCCGCTAAATCTAACTTATTACGGACTAAACGATATTTTACTCCCGGTAAATCAGGAATCCTACCTCCTCTAATCAAAACTTGAGAATGCTCTTGCAATCGATGAATTTGACCAGGAATATAAGCAGTTAATCGTATTCTATTAGATAAACGCACTTTAACCACCTTACGACGGGCTGAATTTGGCTTTTTGGGAGAACAAACAAATACTTTTAAGCATACGCCCTTTTTTTGGGGGCAACCCCTTAAACCAACACTTCTTTTTTTTGTTATTTTAGTGCCTTTGCATTTTTTAAACCATTGATTAATATTTGGTCTAGACATTATTACCAGAGAGGGGACTTGAACCCCTACCCCACAAAAGACTGGAACCTAAACCCAGCGTGTCTACCACTTCCACCACCCTGGCTTATGGAGTCGAAGGACTCGAACCTTCGATCCCCGCACCAAAAACGGGCGCCTTACCCACTTGGCTAGACTCCAAACGACCATTCTAACCTGAATCTCCACTCAGTCCGGCAGGAATTGAACCTGCAATACTAGCTTCATGAGAACTATGTTTTACCTATTAAACTACGAACCGCCAACAACCCAATAAGTATTTTAAACCAAAACTTTAATTATTAGATTTTTTAGATCCTCTTATTTTTTCTTTAATACTTTTTGCTAATTTGGGCAAATCAGCAAAAAAAAGAAGTCCTACGCAAGATATAAATAGAAATTGTAAAAGACTTATTTTCATCCACTTTTGTAACATATCGTTAAATAAACGACCCTCATATCAAAATAACAGAAAGAGAGGGATTTGAACCCCCAACCGTCGGCTTTGGAAACCAAAGTTCTACCAATTAAACTATCTTTCTTAAATTTACAGGTCTAAAAATGAAAAAATTTCAATTTACCATATACTACACACAAGAATTAAATTACCGCTTATTACACACGATTATTGGAACAACCATGTTTTTTTTTACGATATACACCTACAAACAAAGTTTAATATTTATACTCTTACCAGCAGGACTTTCTCATTTTATAACTACAGGAGTAACTGAAATATTTTTCACCTATATACAATTTTGTGCTAGTGTAAGTACAAGTTTTTGTGTCACGATACTGCTAACACAAATTTTTTTATTTTTCAGACCTGGACTATATATATATGAAGCCAATACATGCTTTACCATATTAATAACGACAATCTTTTTCAACGCATTCCTGTACACTAGCGCATTTCCATCAATAATTCAAACCTTTTGGAAAACATTTTACACATACTCCACCGTTTTTATGCCTATTCATTTGACCTTTGAACCAAAATTTAATGACTACGTTACACATTTAAAACAATTGAACACCATATTAACTTATGGTTTACCCGCAGTTATTTTACTAGGACTTGTAGAAAGCTACACATCGGCATCACTGTGGATAAAACATAGAGGGGTTATTTATATAACATCATTGGTATTTGCAGCTTTTGTAACACCCCCCGATATAATAAGTCAACTAATTATAGGCCTGCCTTTAATCTTTATATATGAAAGCCAAGTATTGTATAAGACTTTCAAAGATTTATATAAAAAAAAATTACTAGTTGGGCAACCAGTTAAAACCCAAAAGTATGCCTACAGAAAGAATAAAAAAAGCAAGAGCCAGCGGTAAAACGCACTTCCAACCCAGGCGCATTAACTGGTCATAACGATATCTCGGAAGAATGGCCCGCATAACTATAAATAAAATGACAAAAAAACAGATTTTTAAACCAAACCATATACCATCTGAAAAGACCCCAATACCAAATGGGGACAACCACCCCCCTAAAAAACAAATAGAAGTAACCCCCCCCATAACTAACATATTAGCATATTCACCTAAAAAAAAAAGAGCAAATCCCATCGCGGAATACTCGACATTGTACCCCGATACTAACTCAGCTTCGGCCTCCGGCAAATCAAAAGGATGCCTATTCGTTTCAGCTAGACAACCAATAAAAAACATAACGCCTACCGGTAATAAAGGAAAAACTAACCAAATGTCCCTCTGTGCTACCACTATTTCAGTTAAGTTTAACGTACCAACACATAAACAAACGTTTATTAACCCAATACCCATAGATATCTCATAAGAAACCATTTGAGCAGCAGAACGCAGAGCACCTAAAAAAGCATATTTTGAATTACTGGACCAACCCGAAATCAATACTCCGTAAACACCCAAGGAAGATATTGCCAAAAAATACAAAACCCCTAACTGAGGATCCGAAATGACATTACCATAACTAAAAGGAATGACAGCCCAACTAATAAGGCTTAAAATAAAAGTAATCAGCGGGGCTAATACAAAAAGAATAATATTTGCATTTGTAGGTAAAACGGTTTCTTTAACAAAAAGTTTAAGACCATCGGCTAACGGTTGAAGAAGTCCCAAATATCCAATAACATTTGGACCCTTACGTCTTTGAATACCTGCCATAATTTTACGTTCTGCTAAAGTAAAATAGGCAACTGCAATAAGTAAAGGAAGAACAAGATCAATAATATTTAGTAAAATAGTTAAAAAAGTAAGCCACATTTTAGATTAATTAAAAAGTTATTACGTATAATAAGCAAAGTGATTGCAAAATTTATCAATATCCATGTTTATAAAACCACAATGCTTCATCGATATTAGCCCTAAAAGGATACATGATGGGCGTTTTAATATCTGACACCAAAACAAAACTTAAATTAGAATAATCTGTTTGAATCCAACTCGGCGTTGGCTGAAGATGCAACTCAAACTTAAACCGATGCGCCAACCGCCACCGCTCCAAGCGCATGCGAAAAGATCTAAAAGGTTTGTAACGAGATAAAAGACGAGCTCGTATAAAAGATCGTTGCGTAGGGCAAAACTCAACAAAATCCCCTTTTTGTAAAGTAAAATTACTATTTTTTATATACTTACCATTAACTAATACCTTATTATGTTGAATCGCTTGACGGCTGTAAAAAATTGAATGGAAAAAACCTAATCGGTACAAAGTAACGTCTAAACGCCCCTCTAAAGTACCCAAAAGTCGTTGAATCGGCGCTTCTGATTTAAAAAATATGACACAAAAATTTTTTAAAGTATTGTGACTTAAATCCCCGTAAAATCGTTTTAAACACAATAAAATAGATAGTGTATTTCGATAACCCCATCGATTATACTTAAACGTTTGATTTGGACGAGAATGCGGTTGTATAAAACTATAATTATGCCATAGCGGGTAGGGGGTGTGTCCACGGCTGGACTTCTCATTAGACCTTTTCGCTAAAGGGCGCCTACGCCGTTTACGTCCTCCGAGTATACCCATGATTAAATCCCATTTGGGACGCAAAAAAGTTTTTTCTTTACACAATAAATCACCCCAAATATCAGCCCTAGCCCAAATACAAGACTTGTACTTTGGTTTAAACCGCATAATTGTAAGGTTTATGACGATTTCTTTCCCCCAATAAGCCAGGTAATCCCTTGCCACACTTTAATTTCTTTTTACCACGACGACATATTACGGACACTGCATTAAAAAACCAATAAGATAATAAAGTATCCTCTATATTTAAATTAAAAAGATAAGACATTCTGCTTGTTGTTGAACCCCCCACACCAACAATTAACAAACACTCGCGATGTGACTCCACTAAATTTTCTTTCATAATATCACAAAGAAAAACCAAATCCACTTTTTTAAATTTGGACAAAACTCCTCTTTTCCATTTTACGCAAGTTATACTAATGTTTCTATCAAATCCTTGCGTTATTATGGGCAAACTATTAATAAAAAGTATATCGGCCTCGCTATCTATCATCATTTCTAAAACTTCTAAAGTAGCACGAATACCATATAGACTTTTTTCCAAATTATACAAATAATATAAATCGCGCTTACCTAAAAGATAAGATTGTATCGTTTTTGATACTTTTACATCATCATTTTTAGAACGAGGCACCAGATAACCACAAGAACTAACAAAAAACGAAAGAATAGCTCCATTTTTTGTTTTTTGCATTAATTTTTTTTACCCTCCTTGCAAGTAACGATTTCGTTAACATAAACTACCCCAGCACCCTTGTAAGAATCGGGAAAACGGTATGCACGTATACTTGTTGTAAAATTTTGCAAAAGTCCAAAATTTGCAGACATAAAGGACAATGTTTTTTTATTAAACCGTACAGACACACCCTCGGGAATATCAATAGAGATACTATGACTAAAACCCAGAGTAAATATAAGTTTTTCCTTAGACTTATAAACTTTATACCCTATTCCTTTAAGAATCAATTCTATGCTATAACCCAAAACAACACCCAAAACAGCTTGGGTAAAAATAGAACTACAATATGGCGTCAAATAAGGTAAAAAAACCACCATATTTCCCTTGCGATATATCTTGCTGACGCAATCAAAATCAACTACGCCACAAGGCCCTGAAATATAAACTTTTCCATTGTTGCTTAAACAATTAACACCTATGGGCAATCTATAGACCGGAGCAATCATAAGGCATATCCCAAAATTTCACCCCCATCCCCTTTGCGTATAGCACTTTCAGCAGTCATGATGCCTTTTGGTGTAGAAACGATTAAAACGCCAAAATCCTGAGACAACCTACAAAGATCTAATGAAGATAGATAAAGACGATCACGCGGTCTAGAAAGAATAGTTAAACGACAGCATATTGGAGATCCATCGTAATATCGTAACAACACTGTAATTAATCCATTTTTTTTCGTATAACCCCGGATTAAATTTTCTTTCCACAAAAGATCCAAAATTTTTACGCAAAAACCAACTTCTTTAAATGAAGTTGAAAAATGATAAACAACAAGGCTATTACGTAATTTATTAAAAATCCTTGAAAGCATTAATATTGTTTGGGACTGGGATTGAACCAACGACCTAAGGATTTTCAGTCCTTTACTCTACCTACTGAGCTACCCAAACGACGAGCACACCAATTAAAACTTGCTGTAGCTAATTCTCCCCAAATTGGACTCGAACCAACAACACTATGGTTAACAGCCATATGCTCTACCAATTGAGCTATTGAAGAAAGCTGGAGAGGGATTTGAACCCTCATTTTTGGGTTTGCAACCCACTGCATTAACCCGTTATACTATCTAGCCCTAACGGCGAATAAGGGGACTTGAACCCCCGTCGTCCAAAGCCACAATCTGGTACTCTAACCAACTGAGTTATATTCGCCACATTAATGCTACGACTTATCGGACTTGAACCGATACTCTTTAAATAGAAACAGATTTTAAGTCTGACGTGTATACCAATTTCACCAAAGTCGCTATAAATTTAACGGAGAAGGGATTCGAACCCCCGCCATTTGGGATATGATTCCAATGTTCTAACCGCTGAACTACACCGCTAACTCGACTAAAATTTTTTCTCTCAAATATTATTTTTAATCGCAACTGAAGAAAGACACTACAGAGCAAATAGAATCAAAAAAGCCATCATAAGAGCAAATAGGGCAATAGCCTCTGTCAAAGCAAAACCTAAAATTGCAATTCTGAATAACTCATCTCTCAGAGAAGGATTACGCGCAGTACCCAAAACAAGAGCACCAAAAACGGTTCCAATACCCACACCTGCTCCAGCTAGACCAATAGTAGCTAGACCAGCACCCAAAAGTTTAGCGGCTTGAACTAACATTTTTAAAAAGGCTTTATATTCTGATACTATAACGGACCACTTACAATAATGATTTTAAACAACATACTTAAAAAAGGTGGGACCAGAGAGGATCGAACTCACGACTTCATGCTTGTAAGGCATATACTCTACCACTGAGTTATGCTCCCGTAATATAGGTGTGTTGGGACTTGAACCCAAGACCCTCGGATTAAAAGTCCACTACTCTAACCATCTGAGTTACACACCCCCTATAACTATAATTCCTCTTATACTATAGGTAAACTACTTTTACAAAAAAAAAATACGGACATTTATTTTACTTTTTAATCAAAGTAAAATAAATGTACATGCCATAGCGGGCGAGCGGATCGCGCCTGTTTATTTAAACGCCACATTTTAGGATTAGTACAGGTCAGCTTAAAACCTTACAGCTCTTACACCCCCCGCCTATCAAAGTGATTAATTTTCACCCCCGCTGAAAACTTGACTTGAGGTAAGTTTCTCGCCTAACGGTCGATTATCTCTTCTCGATGTAGCTACCCGGCGCTGCCCTGAAAAAACAACCGGAACACCAGGGATCGAGTTTTCCTGGTCCTCTCGTACTAAGGTATAGTCCTCGGAGTTTTCAAACACCCACAGAAGATAGGGACCAAACTGTCTCACGACGTTCTAAACCCAACTCACGTACCACTTTCGTCGGCGAACAACCGAACCCTTGGAACCCTTTTCAGCTCCAGGATGTGATGAGTCGACATCGAGGTGCCAAACGAACCCGTCGATAGGAGCTCTAGAGGATCATTAGCCTGTTATCCCCGGCGTACCTTTTATCCATTGCGCGATAACCCTTCCACAAAGAATTACCGGATCACTATGACCGACTTGCGTCTCTGATCGAAATGTTTTTCTTACAGTCAAGCAGGCTTTTACCATTGCGCTCGATTTACCTTTATTGGAAATGAGCCTACCTTTGCATGCCTCCGCTACTCTTTAGGAGGCGACCGCCCCAGTCAAACTACCCAGCAACCACTGTCCGTAAGTTAGTAAACCAACAAATTTTTGGGTGGTATTTCACTAACGCCTAAATAATCTCCGTAGAAATTAAATCACAAGCTCCCACCTATTCTACACTAAAACCTTTGAATTACAATAGTTGCATATAGTAAAGGTGCACGGGGTCTTTCCGTCCAGCTGTAGGGTGGTCGCATCTTCACGACCTTTGTAATTTCACTGAGACCCCGTTGGAGACAGCGGGGAAGTCGTTACACCATTCATGCGGGTCGGAACTTACCCGACAAGGAATTTCGCTACCTTAGGACCGTCATAGTTACAGCCGCCGTTTACCGGGGTTTGATACCAATGCGTAAACACTGGGCCTTTACCTACCGGCACCGGGCAGGTGTCAGTCCCTATACAACCTCTTACGAGTTAGCAGAGACCTGTGTTTTTAATAAACAGTCGCTACCCCCAATTTTGTGCCAAAAAGTAGAGCTTTCGCACCACTTTTTACTCCTTATTCCGAAGTTACAGAGTCATTTTGCCGAGTTCCTTCAACGGGGTTATCTCAAGGCCTTAGTGTTCTCAACCCGTCTACCTGTGACGGTTTAAGGTACGGTTTAAAAAAGAGCCTTTTTCTTGGAAAAAATAATTTACCTTTAAATTTATTAAAAATAAAGTGAATTTTTCGTCAGTTACTTATCACAGCATAATCTTACCCATCACCACAAGCCTTGGCTTGACTGCTTAGGGACCGTTTTTTCTAGAAGTACACGCTTCTGCCGACCAAGCTTTACTTTAGATCGGAAACCTTAGACTTACAGCCACAACGTTTATCATTGTTTCGTGCTACTCATGCAAGTATTCTCATTTCCGATATCTTCACAATAGTTTACACTATAGCTTTTACAACCTACGGAATGTTCTGCTACCACAAAATAATATAGTAATATTGTTTTGTTTGAAGTTTCGGTAATAACTTTAAGCCCTCAAAATTTGCGGAATTTATACTCTAGGTCAGTGAGCTGTTACGCTGTCTTAAAAGAATGGCTGCTTCCAAGCCTACCTTCTGACGGTCTCAGAACATAAATAACCTTTGTCACTGAAGCTATATCATGGACCTTAACTAACAATCTGGGCTGTTTCCCTTTTGAACATGAATCTTAGCACACATGTTCTGTCTGCCCTAAAAATAAAGTCCGTATTCGAAGTTTGCCAAAGCTCGGTAAAGCAAATGCTCCCCTCACTTGCACAGTGCTCTACCCCGGACTACTCTAATAGAACGCTCTACTTAAATAGATTTCGCAGAAATCCAGCTATCACCGGCTTTGATTGGCCTTTCACCCCTAAACTCAAGTCATCCCAGTATTTTGCCACATACACGGGTTCGGCCCTCCAAAAAATGTTACCACTACAATATCAGCCTGCTCAAGTTTAGATCAACCGGTTTCGGGTCCTTAACAAAAGACTATGAGTCGCCATTTAAGACTCGAGTTATCTTCGCCTAGACTTTGATACGCTTAAGCTTGCCTTTTATTAAGATTCACTTGCCCATTATACAAAAGGTATGCCGTTGCTTTTAAAAGCGCCGACTCAAATGCGGAGTTTCAGGATCTATTCACTGTCGCGACTTCTTTTTCACCTTTCCCTCACGGTACTTGTTCACTATCGGAAAGAAAAATAACCTCAGGCTTTGAGGGTGGTCCCCCAAAACTCGAACAAGGTAAACTTGCCTTGTTCTACTATTTTAAAAAAAATTAAAAACTACAGGACTATAACCTTCTAAGGTAAAAACAATTTTTTGTTTTTAAATTTTTAATTTAGCCAAACACCACTTTCGCTCACCACTACTTATGGCTTCTCGGTTGATTTAACAAACAGGGTACTAAGATGTTTCACTTCCCCATATTACTGCGTTTACAGTAAGCTTTACAGCTTTAGTTTCCTATATTAGGGGGGTTGGTGTCACAGTATATCTCGACCAACACTCTCGTAATTATTTACGCCTATATTTTTCCTCCAAGGCATTCACACCGCACTAAACATTATATAAA